TGTCCGAGCCTGTCCCACGGATGTATTAGAAATGATACCTTGGGACGGATGTAAAGCCAAACAAATAGCTTCCGCTCCAAGAACAGAGGATTGTGTCGGTTGTAAGAGATGTGAATCCGCCTGCCCAACAGATTTCTTGAGTGTTCGAGTTTATTTATGGCATGAAACAACCCGCAGCATGGGTATAGCTTATTAATACGTTACAGAAAACCCTACTTGAGCCCATTTTTTTTTACCGCCAAAACCTGTGCTCAAAAATATCTTATTTTTGGGCATAGGTTTTTCTGGTCCAAGTGTATCTTGTCTTTACCACGAACAAATTTCCTTGGTTAACAATAATTGTAGTTTTACCAATATTTGCGGGTTCCTTTATTTTATTTCTTCCACATAAAGGAAATAGGGTAATTAGATGGTATACAATATGTATATGCATGTTAGAACTTATTCTAACAACCTATGCATTCTGTTATCATTTCCAATTGGACGATCCGTTAATCCAACTAGTCGAGGACTATAAATGGATCAATTTTTTTGATTTCCGTTGGAAATTAGGAATAGATGGACTGTCTATAGGACCCGTTTTATTAACAGGATTTATCACTACTTTAGCTACTTTAGCAGCCTGGCCTGTTACTCGGGATTCTCGGTTATTCCATTTCTTGATGTTAGCAATGTACAGTGGTCAAATAGGATCATTTTCTTCTCGGGACCTTTTACTTTTTTTCATCATGTGGGAATTAGAATTAATTCCGGTTTATCTACTTCTATCCATGTGGGGAGGAAAGAAACGTCTCTACTCAGCCACAAAATTTATTTTGTACACGGCGGGAGGTTCCATTTTTCTCTTAATGGGAGTTCTGGGTATCGGTTTATATGGTTCTAATGAACCAACATTAAATTTTGAAACATCAGTGAATCAGTCGTATCCTGTGGCTTTGGAAATAATATTCTATATTGGATTTTTTATTGCTTTTGCTGTCAAATTACCGATTCTACCCCTACATACATGGTTACCAGATACCCACGGAGAGGCACATTATAGTACTTGTATGCTTCTAGCCGGAATTTTATTAAAAATGGGAGCTTATGGATTGATTCGGATTAATATGGAATTATTACCACACGCTCATTCTATATTTTCTCCTTGGTTGATTATAGTAGGTACAATACAAATAATCTATGCAGCTTCAACATCTCCCGGCCAACGTAATTTAAAAAAAAGAATAGCCTATTCCTCCGTATCTCATATGGGTTTCATACTTATAGGAATTGCTTCTATAACCGATACGGGACTCAATGGAGCTATTTTACAAATAATCTCTCATGGGTTTATTGGTGCTGCACTTTTTTTCTTGGCAGGAACGAGTTATGATAGAATACGTCTTGTTTATCTTGACCAAATGGGGGGAGTAGCTATCCCCATGCCAAAAATATTTACGATGTTCAGTAGTTTTTCCATGGCTTCGCTTGCATTACCGGGTATGAGTGGTTTTGTTGCAGAAGTTATAGTCTTTTTAGGAATAATTACCAGCCAAAAATATCTTTTAATGCCCAAAATTGCCATCACTTTTGTAATGGCAATTGGAATAATATTAACTCCTATTTATTCATTATCTATGTTACGCCAGATGTTCTATGGATACAAGTTATTTAATACTCCAAACTCTTATGTTTTTGATTCTGGACCGCGCGAGTTATTTGTTTCGATCGCCATTTTTCTACCTGTAATAGGTATTGGTATGTATCCGGATTTTGTTCTTTCACTATCAGTTGACAAGGTTGAAGGTATTCTATCTAATTATTTTTATAGATAGTTTTCTTAAAGAAAAAAACTCCTATGATTTTTAAGAGTTGGTTGACTAATGAAAAAAAAAAGAAGAAGGATTTTTATTCTCTTAAATCTTAAATAAAGTAAAAATAAAATATGAATTTGAATTTTCACCCAATATACTTGGTCTTTGCGAGAACCGTGTGAATCACTACACTACTTGATTCACACGGTTCTCGCCGGTTGACACAAGGTGTTTTATATACACCGTATTCCACTCTGTTTGTATTCGTAAGAACTTTTCTTTAATTTAACTAGAGGTTAACGTAAATGAACCATAACTATGTAGCCCTATTCCTAATAGATTGACCCCAAAATAGCATATCCAAATTATAAGAAAGCCTAGAGTCGCCACAATTGCGGAATTTGCCCCCTGAAAATTTTTATTTGTTCGAGTATGCAAATAAATTGCGAATACGATCCAAGTAATAAAGGCCCAAGTTTCCTTTGGATCCCAACTCCAATATGATCCCCATGCTTCATTAGCCCATACTGCTCCTGAAAGAATACCTATGGTTAAAAATATAAACCCTAGGCTAATTACACGATAGCTCCAATAATCTAATTGTTGAATCAATTGGGCCTTGTAATAATTCTTAGCAGAAAAAAAAGAAGTTTTTTGAAAAATATTGTTTCTTTCATTCTTGTATTGGATTTCACCAAAAGAAAATGACTCATTTAATTTTAATAAATTATTACTTTTATAACTATAAAAAATCTTTCTAAATGTAATGACTAGAAGTGCTACGGATAATAATGATCCACAAAGAAGAGCCGCATAGCTCAATATCATCATACTTACGTGCATTATTAACCACTCCGATTGTAGAGCAGGTACTAATATTGCGGGTTTACGTATTTCAGTTAAAAGACCCGAAGTAGCAAAGCCTTGGGTAAAAATAGTACTTGAGGCAGTTATTGTGGTTAAATAATTTTTTCTTATTTTGAAATAAGGGACTATATGAATAAGGGAGAAACTCCATGAAAGAAAAATTAATGATTCATATAAATCACTTAGTGGGAAATGGCCCGAATAAATCCAACGAGTGATTAATAATCCTGTTAGACATAAAAAAGTAACTATCATCCCCTTTTCTGACGAATCATATGGTTTTATGATTTCATTGCCCAATAAGGTTATCAAATTAATTGTAATTACAATTGAAACAATCGAAAAGGAAATATGAGTGAATATATGCTCTAAAGTTGAAAATATCATAAAAATGAAAAAAGGGAGGGAATCCCCTAAATTAATATTAATTAAGAATTATAAATCGGGAATTGAATTTATTTTTATTATAGGATCTATTGGGTCTGTTTTAGAAGATGGCATGCCGCCACTCGGACTCGAACCGAGATGCTCTAGCACTGCTTCCTAAGAGCAGCGTGTCTACCGATTTCACCATAGCGGCTTGCTCGAACTAATAATAGCCTATTTATATTCAATCGTCGAGATGGAACAAGTCAATTCAATCAAATAAGTTTTTTAGTAAAGATTCAAATTGATAAAAAAAATGAGTTCAAAAGTCAATTTGAAGGTTCATTAGTTTCATTTCTTTTTAGGGTGTCCGGTTTATTTCTCTTTTATCTTAGGGCTTTGACGTAGTTTATCCTATTCTAAAATCCAACTTTTGCAAGTAGATAATTCTCTCGATAAAAGAAAAAAAACTTTTTTCATTTTTTTACTTTTATTGATACTTCATTATTTCTCGTTTATCTGATTTCATAAATTTCAAACAAAAAATAAATTTTCTCAATGAATATGAATCTAAAATAACCATATTTTGGATTACTCCAAATTGACACATTAGTTGTACATAATATCTCAACAATGAAGTTCTTTTATTGATTGGGCTCAAAATTGGAGATATATGGTAAATACATTCCATATAGTAATTACTAAAAATTATAAATTAATCAGAAAGTTATCCAAAATTTTTTAACATGGAATCCATTAGTTTCAACAATCCATTTATTTGAACTAAAAATATTATATCTGCCCTTCTCGAGAAAGAGAAAAATTTTTCATTTTTGTAAAGGTCGATGGGGAAAATAAGACTCCCCACCACAAAAATCTTAGTGAAATCTACTACAAATAAATAAAAAAATCTTGTATTTTTTTATTTATTCTGCTTTTTTTTAGAATTCAGCAAACAGAAGAATTCTTTTTTTTAGACATCTTATAAGATGGAAACCTGGTCTATTTCATATTGATTAGATATAGGGACTGCCAATTGTGAATTTGATATTAACAAATTATTGAGCCAATTTTTGAGTCAAATCCATTCCGATTATTCCAATAGTTTAGGACTTATTTGTTTGTCGTACAAAAAAACTTTTTGAATTCCCGGTAGAAAGAGATTTCCCTAATGACAAAGCTTTTAACGCCGCCCAATATCCTTTCCTTTTCCAAATATTTTTACGAATACGCTTTTTTGATATAGAAGTACGTTTTTTTGGAACTGCCATTTTAAAATCATTGTTATAGTTGGATGTGAAAGACATCTATTGTTCAAAACAAATTATTATTTCTTTTTCATTATCTATTTTTTTCTAGAAATAATATTCTCTTCATAAAAAAGAAATATAGATATGTGAAAGATCCGTGAAAATGGGATCAAAAATTACTCGAAATAACAAAATTTTGATTCCATACAATATTCTAAAACCAAAAATTTTTGGTTTGGAACTCTTAGTTCTCGTTCTTTATCTCTCAAATTTATATCTTTAGAATCTGCAGAATCTGCTAGGTCATAGAAATCAAACTTAATGATTTAATAAAATAAAGAAAGAACCTAAAAGACCTTGATTTTCGTCATTCTATACTTTATTTACATCATTCTATACTTTATTTACATTTAATAAAATCCCTCAAAGGATTGTAAACTTTTGCCTAATCTAATAAAAAACTTGAGTCTTTTTTTAGTCAAACTCGAGAAAGGAATACACCTAAATTCAATTTGAAAATTCGAATGAGATTACTAATAAATTTGTTAAAGGATACCTGGTTTGATAAAAAAATATCTCAGTCGTTTTTTAGCCTTTCTCGATAAAAAAAAGTTCATTTTAGATCTATAATATTCTAACGTTTATTAAGAAATCGTTTTGATTGAAATGGAAAACAATCAATCCCATAATGAATTAGTTAATGAGTTGAAAGAAACTAACTAAA